GCCTTCGCCAATGATCCAATCAGATAAATAATTGGAACGGTCGTATCGACCTTCTTCATAGAATTACCTATTAGAAATGAATTTTCTAGCATTTTACTCCGTACCACCAAAGAATTGAGTCGCACACCGGAAAGATAGCCCAGAAAGTTGATAGAGTACTTGCCTAAGTGGTTTAGATGAACCCTTCCTGGTTGAGACGACACGTGAAAATGCCATTGCCATAAACCGACAAGGTAATATTTCCATTTATTCATCAGAAGAGGCGTATCCTTTGAAGCCAGAATGGATTCTCCTTGATATCTAACATAATGCATGAAAGGATCCTTGAACAAGCATAAGATGTCCTGAAAATCTTTAGCAAAGACTTCGACAAGATCTTCGACTTTTCCATAGAAATACATTCGTTCAACGAGGACTCGAGAGGATGTTGATCGTAAATGAGACGATTGGTTACAGAGAAAAAAGAGGATGGATTCATATTCATATACATGAGAATTATATAGAAACAAAAACAATCTTGGATTCCTTTTTAAAAAAACAGAAATAGAGTTCTTTGTAGTAATAAGACTATTCGAATTAAAAGACTCGTGGAGAAAGAACCGTAATAAATGGAAAGAAGAGGCATCCTTTACCCAGCAGCGAAGGGGTTGAACCAAGATTTCGGGACAAATGGGGTGGGGTATTAGTACATCTAACACATACTTTAAATGTGACAATTTGTCCTCGAAAAAAGGAAATATTGAATGAATTGATTGGAAATTTTGAGATTTTTCTAATTCTTTCCCTTCTAAAAAAGCTACCAACCGTGGGGCAAATGGAATTTCCACCACGACAGCAAATCCCTCTGATATAATTTGAGAATACAACTTATTGTTGTGCCCAAAAATTGGATTTTGGTTAGAGTCATTAGCAGCAATACTCAAATTAAGCTGTTGAGACATTCGAGTAATTAACCGTTTCACACTTAGTGAACTAGATTTATTGTCATAACCCCCACTTTTCAATGAAATCATCGAGCTATTTAAACCATGATCATAAGCAAGTGCATAAATATACTCCCGAAAAAGAAGTGGGTATAGGAAGTCGTGTTGTTGAGATCTATCTAGTTCTAAATATACTTGAAATTCCTCCATTTGAAATTCGATTAAAAACAAAGGTAAGGGATTTAGTGGGCGATCAAACAATACATAGTGCGATACGGTGAAAACAAAGTATTGTAGTAAAAAAAGTAGATACCTTGAAAACGGGTCGACTCATCACCGGATTCTCTATCCTCTCATTTCCAGTTAATTGAATTGGTTTATGTTTGTTATACTATAACAAAGTGGTTAGAAACCCTTTATTTTTTCACTCCAATCGCTCTTTTGATTTTGGAAAAAACAACTATCTTTATCAATATACTGCTTCTTCTACACATTCATCTACAACCCATAATAGGGATTCACGAATACTTAGGACTCATTAAATAAATCGATAATCCACTCATGGGAAACCCTTTCCCCGCGTTAGGAACTAATATCTTTTTAACGTTTAATTAGATCGGATAATCATTCAAATTAAGAACCGAAGCTCGTTACTTTTTGTTTCCCTATAATTAGAACCCTAGGGCTCTATCCATTTATTCACTCGACCTAACTTTTCATGAAATTTCTTTTGTTCCGCGCCAAGAATTCAAACTTGGTTTTGTGTCAATTGAACAAGAATAAAATATTCTCAAAATTATCCATTGATACGACATGCTGTTTTTTCCATTCATTCCTTTCAGGATCAGTCGTGGTCTTACAAACTCTCCCGAAGATTTGGACGAATCCCTTGCTTCATAGAAATGTGTAAAAGATGCTAGCCGTACTTAAAAGCCGAGTACTCTACCGTTGAGTTAGCAACCCAAAGAATTCGAATGGATAGATAGAATCGGAATAAAAATAAATAAACGAAATTCAATTTCACAATGGAATCAAAATATTAAACTAGCAAGAACTCGAATCAAAAAATTTCTAATTGATTCTGAACATAAAAAGAAAAAAACCTCTAGGACGGAGATAAATGGGTTCATTTTTACACGATCGAATTATATTTGTTCAATACACTATTGTCAATATGAGATTGAATATCAAGATTGAGAAAATACTAAAAAAAAAATAAAATGACGAAAACAAAAAGAGTTAATTCTTTATTTATTAAATTGAATTAAAATTCAAATAACAAATCCAATTTTCTATATTAATAAATAGAAAGAATTAGATAAATAAAAAACTTTAGGAATACTTTTTTAGATAAATACTTGAAAAAAAACCGAAAAGAAAGAGGTATGAATAGAACAAAAAGGGGGGGTAGTAAAGAAAAAATTCTACAAAACTATATAAGACTCCTCCACACCCTCTTTTTTTGTTCTATTCCTTAATAGAATTTAATTTGATTAAGACTAAGTTCTGTAAAAACCCCCGCTTTCTTTGAAATATCATGAACGGTTCCTGTAGGTTGGGCGCCCTTGACAAGGAAATATAGAATAGCGGGAACATTTAAATGGGTTTGATTATTTATCGGATCATAAAAACCCACTTTCTGAAGATCTCTTCCTTCTCTTCGGGATCGACCATCAATTGCAACGATTCGATAAACGGCTCATTGGGATAGATATAGATGAACAATACCCCCCCTAGAAACGTATAAGAAGTTTTCTCCTCGTACGGCTCGAGAAAAAAATGGTTAGAAGTGATAGTTATGTCTATGTATAGAATTAGAATGTAAAATAGATCTATAAAATAATCAAATCAATTATAGATTTAAGCCCTTCCTTTTTTTTGTTTCTTTTGAAAAATGAAAAAGAAACAAAAAAGCATTCCTACTCTCATAACTCAAGTTGGATAAGTTTCAAAGCCCAAACGAAAATCCTTAGGCATTTCCTTTTTTGAGTGGTCTCAAGCCTCTTTTTTGTTTGTCTCGTTTCGAATCGAATCGATTTTTGGATTTTTCATTCTGATCGAATTGTTGAGACAATTGAAAATGGTATTTCCTTGTTCCAGGACCCTTTCTCTTTGCTTTGAATCATTGGGTTTAGACATTACTTCGGCGATCTTTAATGTTTTTTAGTTTTAAATTTGGAAAAAATGGCAGCAACACACCCCTTTTTGATTTCTTTCTATCAAAGAATCATACGAACAATTGATTGCTACGGGATAAACTTTTGATGGAAAGAGTTTTCCCAATTCCAACAAAATTTCCCCTTGCTTTTGGATTTCTAAATTGCTCGAATCAGATCCTTTCGATTTCTATATCAAAATCGAAATTTACTTACGAAGTTTTTTCCAACTTATTAATTGGTATTAACCCTAGACCCTTTCCCCTGAGAAATAAAGAAATACTTTTACTCGAGCTCCATCCTGTCCTAGTTACATTACCACCCACCAAAAGGTGAGGATTCTAATAGAACAGAAGAAAGAATGTCGAGCCAAGAGCCCATTTATATAAAATCGAAAATGGTGGATGCAAATCCACAGCGGATCATGTCCTTCAAGTCGCACGTTGCTTTCTACCACATCGTTTCAAACGAAGTTTTACCATAACATTTCTCTAGTTTGGAACTGGTATGTAATTGATTCCATTATGGAATCATGAATAGTCATTGCTTCAGTCTATACACAGCACAGCCTTTTTTCCTTGTATATGAAGGGAATATTTAGATTGTTAGTCTTTCATCCGTAATCCTGAAATGAAAGATCAAATCCGAATTAAAAAAAAAAAAATGGGTGATTTCCATATCTATCAGATTAGACTGAACAATTTTCGTTGAAAGTAATTATGTATATTGTATGTTAAATATTTAATAGTAAGGTAAGGGCTCACCACAAATCTTAAAAAAAGCGAAAGAACATTATCTCTGAAATAGAAGGATAGCAATCCATGCATATAAGCCTTTCCTCAAATTTTGAGTCGTTTTTTTTGTCGTGGGCTTCAGATTCAATAATCTTTACCCAAATTGAAAATACTGTAAATAGGCTGTATGAATCACCCCCTGTATCAATTGTTATTCCCGAGATTTACAATTATTCATTAAATAAAGCCCAAGACAAAATACCTAAAATTTTGGGTTAGGGTCAAAGAAAATCCATTCCATGTGGAACAGGATTATTGGTTAATGAGATTTGGACCGACACGGATATTCAAATCGGTATATTTCGTTGTTCCCTAACTCTTATCTACTCCCACCCCAAATTATTTCTGCGGGGATGATGAATCCTAAAAAAAAAGATCCTATTTTAGGGGATGCTAGACTATTTTGTATAGATACAAAGACAAAAAGTCCCACATTGTTTCCTTCTAATTTTTTTTTTTTTTTTTTATTTTAATCGAACCCAGTCTTACTTAAGAGACTTAATCCCGAATTCAATCAGTACCCGGAATACCCTCTTCTTTAGAATTCCGAAATGAAAAGAGAATAGTTGGGACTGTAAAAAGATAGGAAATGAGGAGGCTTTCGCATTTCGATTTAGAATGTATCTTTGAAAATTCAACTCGATAGGGAACGTAAGACTTTTCTAATAAACTTACTTAAATATGAAAGGGGAAGGAAAGGGGGGGCCTACGCAAAAACGCCCATCCAAGGTTTTTCAATTCAAACTCTTGTGATCGGCGTTCCCCGCTTGCGTGGACCACAAATGAATTCAGTTCCATTTTTGTATTATTTGAATTCGATTCAATTTGTGAAAAAAGGTATGATTCCGAAAATCATTTTTGAAAAAAAAAAGACGTACATTTTATCAAAAATTATACTTAATAGAGTTGCTCAAAGGGGGGAATTCTTTTTTTTATTCTGTCGGGCCTGGGACGGAAGGATTCGAACCTCCGAATACCGGGACCAAAACCCGTTGCCTTACCACTTGGCGACGCCCCATTTCAATTTCTATTCGGTACTACTAAACCGTAGTATTGGTTGTTCGTCAATTCCAGTCCAAGCCCTAAAATTCGATTATTGTTTTAGTTTAGGGTTGTGACACGTGTAGGTGTAAAATCAAACTTCATTTCTTGATCATTACATAGAATTAAATTAAGATATTGTATGAAAGTATGATTTCTTCAATTCTCACACGAGAATAGAAGGATTTGGGTTTTGATTGGTTCGGTTCCAAGAAGTATTTTTTTGTCTACCTTACTTTCTTTTCTTCCTTTTTATCTTATATCAATAAGATATTAATAACTCAATCAAAATACAATTATCTCAAAAAAAAAAAAAAAAGGTTTGTTATGCTTAATATCTTTAGTTTAATGTATATCTGTTTTAATTCTGCCCTTTATTCGAGTAGTTTTTTATTCGCCAAATTGCCCGAGGCCTACGCTTTTTTGAATCCAATTGTAGATGTTATACCAGTAATACCTGTTCTATTTTTTCTCTTAGCCTTTGTTTGGCAAGCTGCTGTAAGTTTTCGATGAGATCTTTAATATTGGGCTAGAAAAATTCATGATTTATTCGAGTTCGAGAAAAAAATTCTAACGATGGATAAGATCAGATGAGTCGTACAATATGAACGAACCCTCGCCACAATTCAAACAGTTAAATTCGTGGGGAGCCGCGATCCATTTTGATCCCCCATTTGTGATTTGTTGATTATGACCCTTTTTCGCTGAAATCATATTAGAGCCAACCACAATGTTGAATTCGAATTGTGTGAATTTCTGAAAACTCTTTTCCATTTCTAATTTATAGATTCTAGAATCGAAATTCTAAAAAGAACTTCATTTCTTGATGCCAAAATCGGATATGTAGTATAAAAATAGAGAATCTATTCTTTTTTTTCTTTTCCACAAAAAACTTATTTGGAGATTGTGTAATGCTTACTCTCAAACTCTTTGTTTACACCGTAGTGATATTCTTTGTTTCTCTCTTCATCTTCGGATTCCTGTCTAATGATCCAGGGCGTAATCCCGGACGCGAAGAATAAAAAAAAGAAGGGGTTTCTTGCTTTAGTCGTATCAATGTTCTTAGGGTTTTTTCGATTCCACACCTGTTACTATAAAAAAAAAAGAAAAGTGTTCGCTAAATTGGAATTTGAAATATACGAAGCAATCGACCGAAACGGAAAGAGAGGGATTCGAACCCTCGGTACGAATAACTCGTACACCGGATTAGCAATCCGACGCTTTAATCCACTCAGCCATCTCTCCTAATTGAAAAAAAAAAATAATAATAATAATTAGTATGTTACATTGTTACATTACACAAAAAATAATGCTTGAAAAAAGCCCGTCTTTACTTTATTTTATATCTTTACTTTCTATATGCTCTAGAATATCAATATCGAGAATATAGAAAGTAAATTGATTATACAGCTCATAGAAAATATAGCTTATAGAATATATTTTTTTTATTGTCTTTTGTATTCTATTATATAAATAGATATAACTTTTATTAGCAATTCCATTTCTATCATTTATAGAAAATTCAAAGACAGAAAGCATTCGAAAGAGATAAAATAGAAAAAAACTAAAGAAAAGAATATCTCTTTAATTTCGTTCAACGGGGCCTTTTTTATTTCCACTTCGACGGCCTGGCCTGGTCAGTACCCAGCCGGGCCTTTTTTTGTTCTAATGAACCATACCGCCGAACCATAGAAAAAATGCGAACCATAACATAAACAAAAATGATTTATTTGGATTTGATTTGAAAACCCAAAAATGAAATACTTCTTTCAAGAAAAAGAAGGACTATTTCCATTCCTATGATGATATAGAATTAGAATCAAAGTGTCATTTCTTATTATTCTTTCGTTTCTTTTTTTTTTTTATTTCCATTTTTTTTTTACTTTATACTGGAAAAAAATACTGAAAAAAAGGAAAAATGGAACTAGGGATTTTTTCACAATCCACTTGTTTTTGTCTTATGACTTAAGTTGTTTTGTCGAGCCATATCTGTCAAAATTCGTCCAACAAAAGAGTTTTTTTTAATTATGAAATTTTTAATTATTAAATTTAGTTATTTAAACGAAATAACTCCTCCCTTCCTAATTGCATTAGGACTCCTGACAAAGACGTCAACGTTCTAATTTCGAATTTGCATTTCATGATTATTTTGAATTTTTGTTCTATCTTGATTACATCCGATTCTCTTGTTCGACAAAAGGCCCTTTTTTAGACAATAATCGCATTGTAGCGGGTATAGTTTAGTGGTAAAAGTGTGATTCGTTCAATTAATCCCCTTAATAGTTAAGGGGTCATTCAGTTTAATTGATATTCCAATCAAAAACTTTATTTCTTAAAAGGATTAAAGTTGAATCCTTTCACTCTAAAATAAAAAAAAAAAAAGATTTGGGTAAAAATATCCGTTCTCGTGATTTGTATCCAAGGGTCAATTCGAAATTGAAAATTTGGATTATGAAATTGCGAAACATAATTTTGTTTTTGAATTGGATCAATACTTCCAATTTTTTAAGTATAAGTAAAGGATCCATGGATAAAGATAGAAAAGTCTAGTTCAAATCGTAACTAAATCTTCAATTTTGGTTTTTT